TTTGATTCAATTCCTGAATGAATTACTATGCAGATAAGAGATATCTATACTATGATACATATATATTATATATAAGTACATGCAATAGACTCATACTCATAGTGGTTGCTAGTGGACTGAGAATTTGAATTTCACTAGTGAGTGAATATAGGCTCAAAATAAATGGGTTTATTTATATTGCATAAATATCAATCAATGCAATGAATTGTTTCAAGGCCGGGCCTAATTACCCTTTTCGAGAATTTCTTGATCCCCTCTTTCCATATTTTATTTATCGTTTGTTAATTTCCTGGTTTAGTGTGATAGGCATATCACATCTTATCTTAACACTGAATGAAAGTGGGAGAATTTTAATGAAGTTCAATGCTTTTTCTGGCAGACAACTCACTCCTAGAAATATATACCTTCATATTTTTTCTATTAAATATATATAATATAATTAAATTTAATAGGTTTATATATATTATATATTTCATATTATCCTTATATTGACAATTTCAACAAACTGTTCATACTATGAGCATAGTATGATGGCGTTCGGGCAAGCATGCCCCCATCGTCTAGTGGTTCAGGACATCTCTCTTTCAAGGAGGCAGCGGGGATTCGACTTCCCCTGGGGGTAGGGTAATACGAAAGGAAGTTGATCATGGATTATCAATAGATTGAGAATTGATTTGTCCGGGGTCGATGCCCGAGCGGTTAATGGGGACGGACTGTAAATTCGTTGGCAATATGCCTACGCTGGTTCAAATCCAGCTCGGCCCAAGGATTCGCTGAGCCAAGATCAAATTATATAATCCTATAGCTATCTATAGAAAGAATAAGCAAAAAACTTTCAGATATACCCCTCTTTTTTGTTCTCATAAATTCTGATCTTTTTAATAATCTAGATTCATATCACGATCTGTAAGTCTAAAGAAAAGAGCAAAGAACCGAAAAGACTCTTTTTGTTCATTGAACGATGGATTCTCAATCGTTTTGGCAATAACAAAAGGATTAAATTAATCCATAACACCTTATTTTTATTTTTGGGGGATTGTAGTTCAATTGGTCAGAGCACCGCCCTGTCAAGGCGGAAGCTGCGGGTTCGAACCCCGTCAGTCCCGACAGACCCAATAAAAACTTTTACTTTTCTATGAAAGGGGCGATGAAAGAGGGATAAGGAGCATAATTTTTAGATCATTAAAAAAACGGAACAGAATTTAGAACTTAACTCTGTCCTTCTTTCCATTTCCCCTCGATTCTTTGTTTGTATTTGTAACCAATGGAAGCAGAAACGCAGTTAGATGATATTTCATCAGATGCTTGTACCCGGAAGGCTATAGTTTTTTTTCGAAAAAGAATGGAAAAAAAGGCATTTTTTATTTGATTAGAAAGATTCGATATGGATAAAAGATCTTCCTATGTTATACTATTCAATTCTGGACGGTGAATCGATTTGCTAGCTCAGATATTGTTAGTCACGATATTGGGCCGAGTCAATATCATTATCATCGAGATGTAATTCATCCCATTGAATTTACAGGCGAAAGGTTTATCATCTCTATGGGATTAAATCCCGAGTTATTGTGAAGTAAAAAAAAACGAAAGATGAGATTATGGAAGTAAATATTCTTGCATTTATTGCTACTGCACTGTTCATTCTAGTCCCTACTGCTTTTTTACTTATCATATATGTAAAAACAGTCAGTCAAAATAATTAATTTGAATGAAACTTGACTTCGGAGTTCTTAGCAAGGATTCCCTTTTTTATTTTTCGTCTTAAATGAAATGAGCGGACTAGAATCCGCAGTATTCTATGAGATCCGATAGTATGGTAGAAAGAAATATATGACTCTTTTCTTTCTACCATACTATTTTTTTTTAGATAGTTAAAAAAGCGAATTCAATTTCGTAGTACCCTTAGAGTCCACTTCTTCCCCATACTACGAGTGAAAGGGAAAATGTAAAGACTACCATTAAAGCAGCCCAAGCGAGACTTACTATATCCATGTGACTTGTGTCCCCTATCTCTATGAATATGCAGGAATTATTCCATTATTGCTCACTAATAATAGTGGAATCAATGGTGCAGAGTCAAAAAAAAGGGGGGGTGTTCTGCACCAACACTATTGATGAACTAATTCACTAAACCCATTTATTCTTAATATGATTTCTAGTAGAATCGGGAAACATTAAGCCCAAGCAAAATAACAACAGGTAGTGATGCCCTTCCAAGTATCGAGGGGATGTTACTAATAGAACATGTAAGATAATAAAATAGCCAGTGTTTATTTTTTCGCCCTTCCTAAATAAAAGGCATAAAAATAGGGAATCAAGACGGATCGCTATCCACCACAATCACAGACCTCCATTCCCCATTTGATCTAATCCTTACCCTCTCCCGATTCTGTCTTTTAAACAATCGTAAACTAGTCTAGTCTTGACTAGGACTAAGGTTACTGAATAGAAAATAATTTATTTTTTTTATATAAAAAAAGTGCCAATCTAATTCAAGGCC